TACATGAAGTAGGAAGTTTTCTTATCTTCTATTCTTACTTATTTTTCTATTCTATTTCTATATAGGCTTGGCTTGTTCTATGTTTGTATTTGTCGGGATTTTTTTGAATTTAAATTTAATTAGATCTTAATGTAAATTAAATGAACCATAACTATGTAATCCTATTCCTAATAAATTAACCCCAAAATAGCATATCCAAATTATAAGAAAGCCTATAGAAGCCACAATTGCGCAATTTAAACTTTCCCAATTTTTATTTGTTCGAGTATGTAAATAAATCGCAAATAGGGTCCAAGTAATAAATGCCCAAGTTTCCTTTGGGTCCCAATTCCAATATGATCCCCATGCCTCATTAGCCCATACTGCTCCCGAAAGAATACCTATGGTTAAAAAGATAAACCCTAGACTAATAATACGATAACTCCACTGATCTAGTTGTTGAATCAGTTGAGCCCTGTAATAATTTCGAGAAGAACAAAAAGAAGTGGTTAGTAAAACATTGCTTCTTTCATTCATGTATTGGATCTCGACAAAGGAAAATGACTCATTTAAAAAATTGTTTTTTTTACTAAAAACCCTTATGGCTTTTCGCAATGTAATGACTAAGAGAGCTACTGATAATAATGATCCACATAAAAGAGCTGCATAGCCCAATATCATCATACTTACATGCATCATTAACCATTGGGATTGGAGAGCAGGTACTACTATTTCGGATTGATGCATTTCAGTTAAAAGACCCGAAGTAGCAAAGCCTTGGGTAAAAATAGTACTTGGCGCGGTTATTGTGCTTAAATAATTTGTATGTTTTTTAAAATACGGAACCATATGAATAACGGAGAAACTCCATGAAAGAAAAATTAATGATTCATATAAATCACTTAACGGGAAATGTCCCGAATAAATCCAACGAGTGACTAATAATCCTGTTATACAGAAAAAAGTCGCTATCATGCCTTTTTCTGACGAATCATATAGTCCTACGATTTCATCGACCGATAAGCTTATCAAAAAAATAGTAATTACTATTGAAATGATCGAAAAGGATATATGAGTTAATATATGTTCTAAGGTGGAAAATATCATAAATTTTTTTTTATTAAAATGAAAAAGTGGGGTAAACCAATTCTACGGAATTGAAATCAGGAATTGAATTTATTATAGGACTTATTCCATTTGTTTTAGAAGATGCCATGCCGCCACTCGGACTCGAACCGAGATGCTCTAGCACTGCTTCCTAAGAGCAGCGTGTCTACCGATTTCACCATAGCGGCGTACTCGAAATAATAATAATCTATTATTATTTAATCGTCGAGATTGAAGGAGTCAATTCCATATTTTTTTTTTCATTTTCATTCAAAGTGATGAGAAAAAACTCGTTTCGTTTCAATATGGATTGAAGCGTTCCCCATAAAAATCTTTATTATCATTTTTTTTTTTATTAATTTCTCATTTATCTGATTTTAAAAATCGAAGATGCACTTTTTTTATCAATGAACAAAAAAAGTCTTTTTATGGATCACAGTACAGTGTGACATTCCAAATTTTTTTATTTAACTATTTGTAGAGCTTTATATTAACCCTTAGGCCTTAGGTTGGTTTTTCGTCATGTAAAGAATTTTCTTTAGGATTTCGAAAACTAATTCGATATTGGCCTGAACTGAACATTTTGTCTAAGAAAAAACTTTTTTTGTAATTTTATTATTTATTATGATGATATGACAGATAATTGTACCGATGAGGAAAATAAGAATCCCCACCGGATAAAACATATTCAAAAAAAAGTGAAACCTTGTATCTTTTTTTTTTTTTTTAAAAAAAAAGTACCATTTTCAGATTAAGATTAGTTAATCTAGTGTTTGACTATTTAATTGTCGTACAAAAAAACTTTTTGAATTCCCGGTAGAAAGAGACTTCGCTAAGGAAAAAGCTTTCAACGCTGCCCGATATACCTTCTTTTTCCAAATGTTTTTGCGAATACGTTTTTTTGATATAGAAGTACTTTTTTTTGGAACTGCCATTAAAAATTTGAAAAAAAGTTATTCATTTCTCTAGTTGAATGTGAAAGACATCTATTGGTCAAACAATTCCATTTTTTCTTTTTTTTATATCTCTGTCTATTTTCGTCGTGCTATATTTATACATGTAACAAAATACACCGAAAAGTTCAAAAAAAACCAATCCTTACCTAACAAATTCCAAATTACTGAAATTACTTTAGTTTTTTATTAGTTGGTCAAACTCAAAAGAAAAAGAAAAGAATGAGTACACATTTTTTTGATTTTAAAATTGGAATTAAACTAGTAGTTAATCAAAGAATACATGATTTTCTAAAAGTTATCTTAGTAATTTCGTAATTTCGTCTTTTCTTTTAATTCTATTTCTTCTCCCTGGTATTGAAAGAAAAGTGTGGGATATTCTAGCGTTTTCTACAAAGAAAAAAAAATATCTTTTATTCGAATGGAGTATAATCAGTTCTATCATGAATTAGTTAATGATTATGAATAAACGAACTAATAAAAAAAACGAGTTCTTTTTTTTATTGCGCCCGTTTTGGTATGGACCATCCTATTAGTTCTATCAAAATAAAGTAATGTATTAACTACTCGATTTTGGTGTAATTATTTGCTCTATGCATATAAATTATCGTAATACGTAATAATAATTGAATTTTTTTCTTCATTTTCATAAAGATTTTACTTAATATTCAATATTAATAAAATGAATTATTGTCTTATTTCATTTTAAATAGTAACTTGATCATATTCATATCATTTGACCAATTCTAACTTCTTGATTTGAATATTTGAAATATTGGTTAAAGAAGAAAGATTCAGAATAATTAGGAATAGAAAATTCTATTTAAGTATTCCATATCTTGATTTTTTATTGAACCTATAAAAAGATATAAGAGCCGGTGAATTATAAAGAATTAATTAAAAATAAAAAGGTTTTTTTATGGAATATACATATCAATATTCATGGATTATCCCCTTCATTCCACTTCCAGTTCCTATGTTAATAGGAGTGGGACTTCTACTTTTTCCAACGGCAACAAAAAATCTTCGCCGTATGTGGGCTTTTCCTAGTATTTTCTTGTTAAGTATAGTTATGATACTTTCGGTCTATCTATCTATTCAGCAAATAAATAGAAGTTTTATCTATCAATATGTATGGTCTTGGACCATTAATAATGATTTTTCTTTAGAGTTCGGTCACTTAATAGATCCACTTACTTCTATTATGTTAATATTAATTACTACTGTTGGAATTTTGGTTCTTTTTTATAGTGACAATTATATGTCTCATGATCAAGGATATTTGAGATTTTTTGCTTATATGAGTTTTTTCAATACTTCCATGTTGGGATTAGTTACTAGTTCGAATTTGATACAAATTTATATTTTTTGGGAATTAGTTGGAATGTGTTCTTATCTATTAATAGGTTTTTGGTTCACACGACCTAGTGCGGCGACTGCTTGTCAAAAAGCCTTTGTAACGAATCGTGTAGGCGATTTTGGTTTATTATTAGGAATTTTAGGTCTTTATTGGATAACCGGTAGTTTTGAATTTCGGGATTTGTTCCAAATATTGAATAACTTGATTTATAATAATGAGGTTCCTTTTTTATTTCTTACTTTGTGTGCCTTTCTTTTATTTGCAGGTGCAGTTGCGAAATCGGCACAATTCCCCCTTCATGTATGGTTACCTGATGCCATGGAAGGCCCTACTCCCATTTCGGCTCTTATACATGCCGCTACTATGGTAGCAGCGGGCATTTTTCTTGTAGCTCGACTTCTTCCTCTTTTTATAATCATACCTTACATAATGAATTTCATATCTTTAATAGGTATAATAACAGTATTATTAGGAGCTACTTTAGCTCTTGCTCAAAAAGATATTAAAAGAGGTTTAGCTTATTCTACAATGTCTCAATTGGGTTATATGATGTTAGCTCTAGGTATGGGGTCTTATCGAGCCGCTTTATTTCATTTGATTACTCATGCTTATTCAAAAGCATTGTTGTTTTTAGGATCCGGATCAATTATTCATTCAATGGAAGCTATTGTTGGATATTCTCCAGATAAAAGTCAGAATATGGTTCTTATGGGAGGTTTAAAAAAGCATGTACCAATTACAAAAACTGCTTTTTTAGTAGGTACACTTTCTCTTTGTGGTATTCCCCCCCTTGCTTGTTTTTGGTCCAAAGATGAAATTCTTAATGATAGTTGGTTGTATTCACCTATTTTCGCAATAATAGCTTGTTCCACAGCAGGATTAACCGCATTTTATATGTTTCGAATCTATTTACTTACTTTTGAGGGACATTTCAATGTTCATTTTCAAAATTACAATGGTCAAAAAAGTAGTTCCTGCTATTCAATATCTCTATGGGGAAAAGAAGTGCCAAAAACGATTAAAAATCATTTTTTTTTATTAAGTTTATTGACAATGAATAATAATGAAAGGGCTTCTTTTTTTTCGAATAAGACATATCAAATTGATGGTAATGGAAAAAACAGGATACGCCCTTTTATTACTATTACTCATTTTGTCACTAAAAATACTTTCTCTTATCCTCATGAATCGGACAATACCATGTTATTTTCTATGGTTATATTAGTGCTATTTACTTTGTTTGTTGGGGTCGTAGGAATTCCCTTTGCTTTTAATCAAGAAGAAATTCATTTGGATATATTATCTAAATTGTTAAATCCGTCTATAAACCTTTTACATCCGAATTCAAATAATTCGGTGGATTGGTATGAATTTGTGACAAATGCAAGTTTTTCTGTCAGTATAGCTTTTTTCGGAATATTTATAGCGTCTTTTTTATATAAGCCTATTTATTCATCTTTACAAAATTTGAACTTACTAAATTCGTTTTCTAAAAGAGGTCCTAATAGAATTTTAGGGGACAGAATAAGAAATGGGATATATGATTGGTCATATAATCGTGGTTACATAGATACTTTTTATACAATATCCTTAACTCAGGG